AAATTTTTCGTGGGGGGGATTTACAATTTAATGAGATTCTGAAAGGAGGGTTCATTTTAGTTAAATTAAATAACTAAAGTTTTATCTTTTGATGAAGAAGTTTTGATAGCTACGGATCACAAAAAACACTAAAATCATAACAGAAAAATGCATTGGGGAAAAATCGATAGTTTCTTTTTTAGTTCCGAAAATGAAACTAAAATTCAAATAGAAAATGTAAATAGTCTTTCTTCTTTTTGTTGTTGCTTGAATATTTTATATTCAATTGAATATAATAAATAACAAGCATTTTTGTTTTCAAATTAAATAAATCATTATTTATCTATAATTCGTTGGAACAAAAAAAGGGGCCCGGCTAGGTACTGACCAGGCCAGGCCATCAGAATAAGAAGGGCCTTTCGAACAAAATCAACACAAAGATGTCTTCTTTTTTTTTCTTTATTTTTATTTTATATTTATAGGCTCGTTCGAGCCCTTCCTTTATCTAATCTAAAAGAAATTCCTGATTTGTAGATCTCTATAGAATAGAGAAAGAAAGACTCCTTACATTATGTGTAATGTAGTAATTCTCTTTTTCAATTGGGAGAGATGGCTGAGTGGACTAAAGCGTCGGATTGCTAATCCGTTGTACAAGTTATTCGTACCGAGGGTTCGAATCCCTCTCTTTCCGGTTCCGTTGATGACTTGATTTATTTATTTATTTTTCAAATTTTTGAAATCTTAGTTAAACGTGTGGAATAGATAAAATCCTAAGAAAATTTGAAAATGAACCAAGGAAAAACCCTTTGGATTTTATTCTTCACGTCCAGGATTACGTCCTGGATCATTAGATAGGAATCCAAAGATGAAGAGAGAAACAAAAAATATCACTACGGTATAAACGAAGAGTTTCAGAGTAAGCATTACACAATCTCCAAGATGATTTTTTTTGGAAAAAAAAAAGAGAATAGATCTTCCATTTTTCTACCACATATCCTATTTTGACACCAAGAAATGAGGTTTTTCTAGAAATAGAAATGAATTGTCAGAAATTTATTTGGAATAAGAGTTTTTCATTAACAAAAATTTCTTTCATATCCAAATTCGATATTGTGGGAGACCCTATTATTATTATATTAATTATATTAGGGTCTTTCACTGGAAAAGGGTCAAAAAAAGGAGGAAATGGGGTAAGCCAGATTTATGGCGACTATCCAAGAATTTCAATGTGTGAATCGAGGGTTCAGACTCTAAAACTTATCTGATTTTATCAATTGTTAGAGAATTTTTTCTCGAAGAAATCATGAATCTTCTAGGATATTATTAAGGATCTCATCGAAAACTTACAGCAGCTTGCCAAACAAAGGCTAAGAGAAAAAAAAACACAGGTATGACTGGCATAACATCTACGATTGGATTCAAAAAAGCATAGGCTTCGGGCAATTTGCCGAAGAAAAAACTACTCGAATAAAGGGCAGAATTAAGACAAATACAGATCAAACTAAAGATATTAAGCATAACAGACATTTTGTTCTTGGAGATAATTGCATTTTGATTGAGTTATTGATATAAGGAAAAAGGCAGAAAGGAAGTAAGGTATACAAAAAATCCTTCTTTTTCTTTGAACCCACCCAATCAAAAATCCTCCAATTCTCAAAGGAGAATAGAAGAAATCATACTTTCATACAATATCTTAATTGAATTATATGTAATGATCAATAAATTAAGTTGAATTCTATATCTATATGGATTAAAATCCTAGTAATAATCTATTCTATAGATATTTGGACTGGAGTTGACAAACAACCAAAAACAATATTATTGTTTCTTAGTGTAGATTAGAAATTGATAATGGGGCGTGGCCAAGTGGTAAGGCAACGGGTTTTGGTCCCGCTATTCGGAGGTTCGAATCCTTCCGTCCCAGAGCCATATCCATTTTTTTCTAATTTTAGAATAAAAATTGTTTTCTTGAACAACTTTCTGTTTAAAGTCTAATTTTAGATGGAATGTGATTCTTTTATATCTTATATGAATCATATCTTTTTTCACAAACTAAACTGAATCGAGTTCAAATGACACGCATCTGAACCTGAATCTATTTTTTATCAGGTAAGATGAGAACATGGATCAAAACCAAAAAATTTGAATTCAAAAAAGTTGGGTGGGCTTTTCATCATATGTTCATTCCCTTTGATATTTAGGGAAGTTAGTTACTTGGAAAAACTTTCCATCCCATATCTATTTGAATTTTCAACGATGGATGTATTTTGAATCGAGATGCAAAAGAATCTATATTCCCTATCTCTTATTATTTATCCCGTAAATGAGGGAGTCTAATTAGTAATTAGATTTTTCTCGAGATCTCTGAATTCGAAACAAGAGCGAGTTCTTGATACTAATTAAATTCAATCAATAGGACTAAGTTTCTTAGTGGGTTAGACTAAAGCTTGACTAAATTTGGACTTATTGTTTGTCTTTGTAACTAGACAAGTCATTTCCCATACCGGATCAGGATTCCTTTTTTTTTGCTCTATCATTCCCATAGAAAGAATAGGGGAGTGGATAGGAGATAATCAGTATTAATTTAAATATCTGTATCTGCCCAAATCTCATTAACAAATGATCAAATAACATATTTATATATGTTATGGAATCGATGTATTTTCTTTGAATCTCGTTTTTTTATTTTATTTAGGTATTTTTTTTGTTTGGCTATAATGAAGAATTGTAAATCTATGTAACGATTGGATTGAGGCAGGGGTGATTTATCCTATCCCTTTTATTCACTTTATGACAAGATTCGATTATTGAAATATTACTCAACCCCATGTTAAACAAAATGGCATATAAAATGAGGAAATGTTTAGCTTATATGTATCGTTCTATTTCAATGCCAATAGTCTTTCGGTTTTTGTGAAAAAGGTTTGGGATCCCTTAAATTTTTTAAACTAAAATTAGTTAAATTAAGTATTATAGAATATCTATAACAGTGACAATTGTTCAGTCTATCTGATAGATACGAAAACCCCTCTCGATTTTTTCGATTTGGATTTTCGCAATCAGATGAAAAGAATAAAGATTCAAATCTTACCTTACATCAGTTTTTTTATCCATCTCATGAAAAAAAAAATGGGATTTCTTTCTTCGTTTCTGTGATCTATTTATCTATTTGAAATCAGTGATGGGTCAATTAAAAAAAAAAAGACTTATCTTTTAATGATGTCTAAATAGGAACCTTTTTCCATTCGAAATAGTTTTAATAAATATTTTGAATGATTCCTTGTAAGTTGAATCTTTGGTACTCAAAAAGTAGGAAATAGGTCAATCTATCCTATTGAGTCACTTGAAGTAGCAGACTCAAAAAAAACTTATTTATTCGTTTATCTATTTCTATTTCTTTATATATATGTTAAAGATGGTGTCTTGCTAAGACTTCTTCAGAAAAATCTTTACACATATCATATATAGAAGAAAAAGTATAGATTACGCGATGTCTATGTACAACTGAACCAATGACTATTCATGATTCCATGATTGAATCAATTCCATACTGGTTCCAAATTAGAGGAATGTTATGGTAAAACTTCGTTTGAAACGATGTGGTAGAAAGCAACGTGCGACTTGAAGGACAGATCCGTTGTGGATTTTTACATCCGCTATTTTATATTTATATAGGAATGAAGGTGCTCTTGGCTCGACATCGTTTGTTCTGTTCCACTCGAACCCTTCGTTTTTTGCTTTTTGTTGGGTTGTAAATAGTCCACGATGGAGCTCGAGTGGAAAGGATTAATTCATTTCTCGGGGGCAAGGATCTAGGGTTAATGCCAATCAATAAATTGGAACAACTTCGTAAATATATCTTCGAGATAGAAATGGAAAGGATCCAATTTGAGCAAGTTTCCAATTCAAAAGCAAAACCTGTTGGAATTGATCAAACGTTTTCGATCCAAAGTGTATCACGCGGGAATCAACTGTCCGTAGGATTCTTTGATAGAAAGAGAAATCACAAAAAAGGGTATGTTGCTGCCATTTTGAAAGGATTAAGAAGCACCGAAGTAATGTCTAAACCCAATGATTTAAAACAAAGATAAAGGATCCCAGAACAAGGAAACACCCTTTTAATTGTCTCGATAGTTTCAATAACTGGATCAGACTGAAGAATCAAAATAGAATTTTAAACGAGACAAACAAACGGGGGTAAAGACCACTCAATAAATGAAATTTATTAAAGATTTTTTCCTTTAAGCTATTCGAGAGTTATCCAACTTGAGTTATGAGTACGAATGGTTTCTTTTTCATTTTCAGGAAGGAAGAAGAAAAAAAAAAGACTTAAATCATAGTCTAATTGATTTTATAGGCTCATTTGTCATTTATTAGAATTCCATACATAGACAAAACTTCGAATCAAATCATTTTTTCTCGAGCCGTACGAGGAGAAAACTTCCTATACGTTTCTAGGGGGGGTATTGTTCATCTACATCTATCCCAATGAGCCGTCTATCGAATCGTTGCAATTGATGTTCGATCCCGAAGAGAAGGAAAAGATCTTCGAAAAGTGGGTTTTTATGATCCACTGAAGAATCAAACTTATTTAAATGTTCCTGCTATTCTATATTTCCTTGAAAAGGGTGCTCAACCTACAGGAACTGTTCAGGATATTTTAAAGAAGGCAGAAGTTTTTAAGGAACTTCGACCTAATCAAACGAAATTCAATTAAAGAAATATCAAGGGGGGGTAGTGATTTGTATATAACTTTGTATAACTTTTCTCTACTATTTTTTTATTTCCCCCCTTAATCCTGCTTTATTCGTATCTATTTCTCATTGCTTCTGTCGAATTCCATGGTCGATAACAACAAAACCTTAGTTTATTGATCATATAAATCTCAAATTCGGACATTTCATTTCTTTCAATTATGTGGTTTTCGTTGGAATTTGACTAACCAACAAGGAATCCAGTTTGTTTATTCCACTTAGATTGATGAAATACATTAAAAATCCGATATTTTTTTTTCCAATTCT